TTATTTCCAGAACACACACAAGAAAAAATTGATTCAGAAGATCAAATACTAATTTTAAAAATTTTATTCAATGTAGTTATAACGGATCCCAACGACCAAAGAATTAGAAAAAACTCTATTGGAATAAAAGAAATTAGTAAAAAAGTTCCTCGCTGGTCATACAACTCAATTACCGGTTTAGGACAAAAAAAGAAAAACAGGGGCGAAACTGTAGCAGGGGCAATTCGTTCAAGAAAGTTCAAACATGTAGTTATTTTTACTGATAACCAGCCAAAGCCAAATACCTCTACGTATATTAATACCAAATATACTAAGAGTCCTAAGCAAGCAAAGAAAGTGAATTTGACCCATTATTCACAACAATCGGATTTTCGTCGAGGTCTAATCAAAGGCTCCATGCGCGCACAAAGACGTAAAACTATTACTTGGGAACTGTTTCAAGCAAATGTGCATTCCCCGCTTTTTTTGGACAGGCTAGACAAGCCTTTTTTTTTTTCTTTTGATATTTCCGAACTGATGAAAGTCATTTTTAAAAATTGGATGTGGAAACAAAAAGACCAAAAACCTTCTGATTCTAAAATTGAAAAGCAAAAAAAAATTGATAACAAAGAGGAGGACAAAAGAGAAAAATACAAAAGAAAAGAAAAAACAGAGATACCCATAGCAGAAATCTGGAATACATTTTTTTTTGCTCAAGTACTCAGAAGTTTTGTATTATTAACTCAATCGATTCTTAGAAAATATATTATATTACCTTCACTGATAATAGCTAAAAATATTGCTCGCATGCTATTATTTCAAATTCCCGAATGGTCCGAGGATTTAAAGGATTGGAATAGGGAAATGTATGTAAAATGCACCCATAATGGTGTTCAATTATCCGAACGAGAATTTCCGAAAAACTGGTTAACAGAGGGTATTCAGATAAAGATCCTATTTCCTTTTTGCCTGAAACCCTGGCACAAATCTAAGCTACAATTCCCTCATAAAGATGCAATGAAAAAAAAAGGGGGACAAAAAAACAACGATTTTTGTTTTTTAACAGTTTGGGGAATGGAAGCGGAATTGCCTTTTGGTCCTCCCCGAAAAAGACCTTCATTTTTTAAACCCATTTTCAAAGAACTAAAAAAAAAAATTAGACAATTGAAAACAAAGTCTTTAAGAGTTTTAAAAGAAAGAACAAAAACTTTTCAACAAATCGCAAAAGAAACAAAAAGATGGGTCATCAAAAGAATTCTATTACTAAAAGGAAAAGGAAGAGTAAAAGAACTTTCAAAAACAAACCAAATTCCATTATTTAGATTGCGAGAAATAGATGAATTTGGTGAAGATAAAAAAGATTTGATAATGAGTAATCAGATGATTCACGAATCGTCCATTCAAATCCGATCTATGGATTGGACAAATTTAACACTGCCCGAAAAAAAAATAAAAGATCTGACTAATCGAACAAACATAATAAAAAAGAAAATAGAAAAAATTACAAAAGAAAAGAAAAAAAAACTGCTAACTTACGAAATAAATATTAGTTCGAACAAAACAAGTTATCGTCCTAAAATATTAGGAGCGTCCAAAAAGATTTGGCAAATATTAAAAAAAAGAAATACTCGATTAATCGGTAAATCATATTTTTTTATAAAATTTTTCATTGAAAGGATATACATAAAAATTTTTCTAGCTATTGTCAATATTCCAAGAATCAATGCAATTTTTTTTTTTGAATCACCAAAAAAAATCCAAATTATTGAGAAAAATATCCACAATAATGAAACAAATAAGGAAAGAATTAATAAAACAAGTAAAAATGGAATTCACTTTATTTCAACTATAAAAAAATCACTTTCTAAGGTTAGTAATAAGAATTCAAAGATTTCTTATGATTTCTCTTTTTTCTCACAATCACAAGCATATGTATTTTACAAATTATCACAAACCCAACTTATTCACTTTTATAATTTAAGATTTGTCTTTCAATATGACGGAACATCCCTTTTTCTTAAGAAGGAAATAAAAGATTATTTTAAAAAACAAGGGATATTTCATTACGAATTAAGACATGAATCTTTTTGGAATTTTGAAATGAATCAATGGAAAAACTGGTTAAAGGGGCATTATCAATATCAATCCGATTTATCTCGGATAAGATGGCCTATATTAGTACCACAAAAATGGCGAAATAGAGCCAATCAACACAGTATGGCTCAAAAGAAAGATTTAAACAAAAAGGATTCATATGAAAAAAATAGATTAACTCATTCCGACAAACAAAATTTTTTTGAAGCGAATCCATTACAGAATCAAAAAGATAATTTTAAAAAACATTATAGATATGATCTTTTATCATATAAATCTCTTAATTATGAAGATAAGAAAGACTCGTATATTCATAAATCATTATTCCAAGTAAATAATAAAGAAGAAATCTTTTCTAATTCCAACATAAGGGAAGGCAAATTATTTGATATGTTGGGAGGTATCCCTATTAATAATTATCTAGAAGAAGATAATATTATGGATATGGATAAATTTTCGGATAGAAAATATTTTGATTGGAGAATTCTCGATTTTTGTCTTAGAAATAAGGTTGATATTGAAGTCTGGGTTGATATTGGTACCAACAGGAATCCAAATACTAAGATTAGGGCTGATAAGTATCAAATAATTGATGAAATTAATAAGAAAGTTCTTTTTTATCTTACAATTCATGAAGATGAAGAAATTAAACCATCCAATCAAAAAAAGTTCTTTTTTGATTGGATGGGAATGAATGAAGCAATACTAAGTTGTCCTATATCAAATCTGGAGCTTTGGTTCTTCCGAGAATTAGTGCTATTTTTTAATGCATATAAAAAAAAACCGTGGATCATACCAATCAAATTACTTCTTTTCGGTTTTAATGGAAATGAAAATGGGAATAAAAAAATAACTCGAAAGAAAAAGGAAGATCTTTTTATATCATCGAATCAAAAAAACTCTCTTGAATTATACAATAGAAGTAAAGAAGAAAAAGAACCCCCAGACCAAGGGAATCCTCGATCAGATGCACAAAACCAAGTAAGTCTTGGGTCAGTTCTCTCAAACCAAGAAAAAGATGTTGAAGCAAATTCTTCGGGATCAGACATCAAAAAACGTAGAACGAAAAAACAATACAAGAACAACACAGAAGCAGAACTTTATTTCTTCCTAAAAAAGTATTTGCATTTTCAGTTGAGATGGGATTCTTTTTTAAATCAAAGAATAATAAATAATATCAAGATCTATTGTCTCCTGCTTCGACTGATAAATCCAAGAGAAATTGCTATATCCTCTATTCAAGGGGGAGAAATGGGTCTGGATATTTTGATGATTCATAAGGATTTCACTCTTACAGAATTGGTGAAAGGGGGAATATTTATTATCGAACCGCTTCGTCTGTCTGTAAAAAACGATGGACGGTTTTTTATATATCAAATCGTAGGTATTTCATTAGTTCATAAGAATAAGCGCCAAATTACTAAAAGATACCGAGAAAAAAGCTATGTTCATAAAAAAAAAAATTATGAATCCATTGCAAGACATCAAAGAATGACTGGAAATAGAGACAAAAAGAATTATGATTTGCTTGTTCCTGAAAATATTTTATTCCCTAACCGTCGTAGAGAATTGAGAACTCTGATTTGTTTCAATTGGAAGAATCAAAATGGTATTCAGAGAAATTCCGTATTTTGTAATAACGTAAAAAAAGGGGGTCACGTTTTGGATAAAAGCAAAGATCTTGCTAGAGAGAAAAAGAAACTAATTAAATTAAAGTTCTTTCTTTGGCCCAATTATCGATTAGAAGATTTAGTTTGTATGAATCGCTATTGGTTTAATACCAATAATGGCAGTCGTTTCAGTATGATAAGGATACATATGTATCCACGATTGCAAATTTGTTACTAGTACGTTTTTCTTATCGATCGCGTACCATACGTACCATACCCGGTATATGAAAACAAAGAGATGGACACATGCCTTGTCTTACATTCCATTATGATACAGGATACCACTTTAAGGACATACGGATTGGTTAGATCTATAAATGAATTAACAGAATTTTTTTTTTAGGTCTCGCTTTTTCTCTTTTGAAGAAATATACCATCCTTTTTTATCCCTAATCAAATTGAAAATGGGATTGATTGTTGATTGATTTTATCGGAAGTTCATAACGGCTTTAAGACGATTGTGTATATTCAATTCAAATGACTAACATTATTATTACTGATCAGTAAATTTCATATTAAAAGAAAGGGAAAAGAGGATTTCGTTTTATGGTAAAAAATTCATTCATCTCAGTTACTTTTCAAGAAAAAAAAAAAGAAAACAGCGGGTCTGTTGAATTTCAAGTATTAAGTTTCACTAATAAGATACAAAGACTTACTTCCCATTTGGAATTGCACAGAAAAGACTATTTATCTCAGAGGGGTTTACGGAAAGTTCTGGAAAAACGCCAACGGCTACTTTCTTATTTGTCAAAGAAAAATAGAGTACGTTATAAAGAATTAATTAGTCAGTTGAATATCCGGGAGTCAAAAAATCGTTAATTTGAAAAAAGAATTTTGAATTATTTGATTTATTAGATTTTGAATCTTGATAACTTCTTTTTGTTTTCAACAATTCATGTAAGAATGAATCGAGGAAAAACCTATGAGTATACTAGCTACAGGAAAAGACCTTATGAGAGTAAATATGGGACCTCACCACCCATCAATGCATGGTGTTCTTCGTCTCATCGTTACTCTCGATGGCGAAGATGTTATTGACTGTGAACCGATATTGGGTTATTTACACAGAGGGATGGAAAAAATTGCGGAAAACCGAACAATTATACAATATCTGCCTTATGTAACACGTTGGGATTATTTAGCTACTATGTTCACAGAAGCAATCACTGTAAATGGACCAGAACAGTTGGGAAATATTCAAGTACCTAAAAGGGCCAGCTATATCAGAGTAATTATGTTGGAGTTGAGTCGTATAGCCTCTCATCTGTTATGGCTCGGCCCTTTTATGGCAGATATTGGTGCACAGACCCCCTTCTTCTATATTTTCAGAGAAAGAGAATTAGTATATGATCTATTCGAAGCTGCCACCGGTATGAGAATGATGCATAATTATTTTCGTATCGGAGGGATAGCGGCCGATTTACCCCATGGATGGATAGAGAAATGTTTGGATTTCTGTGATTATTTTTTAACGGGGGTTGTTGAATATCAAAAACTTATTACACGAAACCCTGTCTTTTTAGAACGAGTTGAAGGAGTAGGCATTTTTGGTGGAGAAGAAGCAATAAATTGGGGTTTATCAGGACCAATGCTACGAGCGTCTGGAATAGAATGGGATCTTCGTAAAGTGGATCATTATGAGTGTTACGACGAATTTGATTGGGAAGTCCAGTGGCAAAAAGAAGGAGATTCATTAGCTCGTTATTTAGTCCGAATCGGTGAAATGACAGAATCCGTAAAAATTATTCAACAGGCTTTGGAAGGAATTCCGGGGGGGCCCTATGAGAATTTAGAAATCCGATGCTTTGCTAGAGAAAGCGATCCAGAATGGAATGATTTTGAAGATCGATTCATTAGTAAAAAACCTTCTCCTACTTTTGAATTACCGAAACAAGAACTTTATGTGAGAGTCGAAGCCCCAAAAGGAGAATTGGGAATTTTTCTGATAGGAGATCAAAGTTGTTTTCCTTGGCGATGGAAAATTCGCCCACCGGGTTTTATCAATTTGCAAATTCTTCCTCAGTTAGTTAAAAGAATGAAATTGGCGGATATTATGACGATACTAGGTAGTATAGATATCATTATGGGAGAAGTTGATCGTTGAAATGATAGTTGATACAACAGAAGTACAAGATATTAATTCTTTTTCCCGATTGGAATCCTTAAAAGAGCTCTATGGAACCACACGGGTGTTTGCCCCTATTTTGACTCTTGTATTAGGAATCACAATAGGTGTACTAGTAATTGTGTGGTTAGAAAGAGAAATATCTGCAGGAATACAACAACGTATTGGCCCTGAATACGCCAGCCCTTTCGGAATTCTTCAAGCTTTAGCAGATGGAACAAAACTACTTTTCAAAGAGAATCTTCTTCCAGCTAGAGGAAATACTCGTTTCTTCAGTATTGGACCATCTATAGCAGTCATATCAATTCTACTAAGTTATTCAGTAATTCCTTTTAGTTATCACCTTGTTTTAGCTGATCTCAATATTGGTATTTTTTTATGGATTGCCGTTTCAAGTATTGCTCCTATTGGACTTCTTATGTCAGGATATGGATCAAATAATAAATATTCGTTTTTAGGTGGTCTGCGAGCTGCTGCTCAATCGATTAGTTATGAAATACCATTAACTTTATGTGTTTTATCAATATCTCTACGTGCGATTCGCTAAAATATAAGCTTTTCTTTTCCTTCTAGAAAAAAAAGAAATTTAATGGATATCCGCATTTTTTTTTATTCATTTATTTATTCTTTAGGTTAATAAAAAAATTAGATAGTTATATATGAGTGAAAGAAAACAACTTCTAAATTCGCAGTAAAAGCAGATTGAGTCTCATTTCCTATGTACAAGAGTTAAGTGAAAGTAAACAAAAGTGGAAGATGCCCTTTACCCCAAGATTAGTTGATTGGTCATCCTAGCTTGAAGCGGGCTCAAAAGTCAACCGTATGGAGTTTTCACTATATGTTTGAATGTATTACAATACATATATTAACGAACGGGGGATTGAAAAAAAAAAAAATGGGTGGATAATAAGGAACACTAAAATACACACAAAGAATTAGTAATGGAGATTATGTAAATTAACGAAAAAGATACGTCTGCATAACATAAAAAGAATACTAATTGGGGCTTTAAGTTGGTAGAAATGATCAGGCAGTACTCCCCACAATTCCGATTCAGAGTATGCTCCTATCCCCCAATTAAAGAAATTACTATCAGGAACGAAATAATCCTTTACTTTTTTGAGGCCCCCTTTTTCTCAGAAAGAAGAAGAGGAACAAAAAAAATAGAAAAAAAAAAAATAAATAAAATTACAATAAAAAGAAAAGCGATTTTTTTCTTATTTCTTTCCTATCTTCATAGAAAGAAAAATTGTGTCATGATTCATGAACTAATGTAATGTCTAATTCTTTTTTTTTTTTGTAATCGAAAATAAAATGATGGCTCGAAATATCAATAGATATTTCTACAAAGAGTATTTTATTGAAGGATTTATTAAGTTATTACTCACCCCAAAAAGGTTGAAGGATGAGATCAATTCAGAAATGCTTTTTGATTTATTCTTATAGCAGACAGAATTCCATTGGTATAATTGGGGACCTTCCACGAGTCTATCTATGCTATAACCATATCAAGATAACGAATACTTGCCCGGTCCTTACATTTATTTGTGGCCCTGAGGAGCCGTATGAGGTGAAAATCTCATGTACGGTTTTGTAATAGCGATGGGAACAGTAATGTTATCACCGACTATGATTATCTAATAGTTCAAGTACAGTTGATATAGTCGGGGCGCAATCAAAATATGGTTTTTGGGGGTGGAATTTGTGGCGTCAACCTATAGGGTTTATCGTTTTTCTAATTTCTTCCCTAGCAGAATGCGAAAGATTACCTTTTGATTTACCAGAAGCAGAAGAAGAATTAGTAGCAGGCTATCAAACCGAATATTCGGGGATCAAATTTGGTTTATTTTACGTTGCTTCCTATCTAAATTTATTAGTTTCCTCATTATTTGTAACAGTTCTTTACTTGGGCGGTTGGAATCTTTCAATTCCGTACATATTTGTTCCTGAGTTATTTGAAATAAATAAAGCGGATGGAATCTTTGGAACGACAATTGGTATCTTTATTACATTAGCTAAAACTTATTTGTTCTTATTCATTTCTATCACAACAAGATGGACTTTACCTAGACTAAGAATGGACCAATTATTAAATCTTGGCTGGAAATTTCTTTTACCTATTTCTCTCGGTAATCTATTATTAACAACCTCTTCCCAACTCCTTTCACTGTAAACAAAAAAAGGGGGATACTATATTCACGGCTTACCTCAAACAAGAGAAAGAAAAAATTTATTCATAGATATTCCCGATATGTTCCCTATGGTAACTGGGTTCATGAATTATGGTCAACAAACAGTACGAGCTGCAAGGTACATTGGTCAAAGTTTCATGATTACCTTATCCCAAGCAAATCGTTTCCCTGTAACTATTCAATATCCTTATGAAAAATTAATAACATCGGAGCGTTTCCGCGGTCGAATCCATTTTGAATTTGATAAATGTATTGCTTGTGAAGTATGTGTTCGTGTATGTCCTATAGATCTGCCTGTTGTTGATTGGAAATTGGAAACTGATATTCGAAAGAAACGATTGCTTAATTACAGTATTGATTTCGGAATTTGTATTTTTTGTGGTAACTGCGTTGAGTATTGTCCAACAAATTGTTTATCAATGACTGAAGAATATGAACTTGCTACTTACGACCGTCACGAATTGAATTACAATCAAATTGCTTTAGGTCGTTTACCAATGTCAGTAATTGACGATTTTACAATTCGAACGGTTTTGAATTCGTCTCAAAGAAAAAACGGGTAAATCTCTTTATTATTGGAAATTACTAGGGTTCCGTGTTGGTATAAAGGAATAAGGTCTTTCTCTTTGTTTGGTACAAATCCCAACTATAGATTGGATTATGAGAAGTACAAATTAATTTGTATTGAAAGTCTGTTACTATATCCACAATTTTTTCGAAATATAGACTTTCAATTTCCAACTGCCATTTCCAATAAAGAAAAGAACGAAATTGATCCAATAACTGTACCCACATCAATTCACACCTATTAGATTTGAATTGAATTCAATCGGGAATGCCTCATAAAAAAAAAATTGCCTGGTCGGTTCAATAAGGTCATGAAAAAACATTTCGATTTATTTATCTCTTATTTTAATATAATGGATTTGGCTGGACCAATACATGATTTTCTTTTAGTTTTTCTAGGATCGGGTCTTATATTAGGAGGTCTGGGAGTGGTATTACTTACCAACCCGATTTATTCTGCCTTTTCATTGGGATTCGTTCTTATTTGTATATCCTTATTCTATATTCTATCAAATTCGCCTTTTGTAGCTGCTGCACAGCTCCTTATTTATGTAGGAGCTGTAAATGTTTTAATCATATTTGCTGTAATGTTCATGAATGGTTCAGACTATTCCAACGATTTTCATTTGAATCTTTGGACTATTGGGGATGGAGTTACTTCTCTGGTTTGTACAAGTATTTTTTTGTCCTTACTCACTACTATTCTAGATACGTCGTGGTACGGGATTATTTGGACTACACGATCCAACCAGATTATAGAGCAAGATTTGATAAGTAATAGTCAACAAATTGGAATTCATTTATCAACCGACTTTTTTCTTCCATTTGAACTCATTTCGATAATTCTTTTAGTTGCTTTGATAGGTGCAATTGCCGTAGCTCGTCAGTAAAAAATCTTTATAACTAGCAACAGCAATCCAAATTCAACTTTTCTGTGTTATCACATCTATTTGAATACTGTTTCATGTATAAATCAAATAGAAGTTTATTGATTCGATCTATTAGCAATATATTCGTTTGTTCTATACTTGTTAGATTATAAGCAATCAAATCACTTGACTTATTGTTCATATTGAAATGAATCGAAATTGGTACGGAGTTGGTCAATGATGCTCGAGCATGTACTTATTTTGAGTGCTTATTTATTTTCTATTGGTATCTATGGATTGATCACGAGCCGAAATATTGTCCGGGCCCTGATGTGTCTTGAACTTATACTAAATGCGGTTAATATAAATTTTGTAACATTTTCCGATTTTTTTGATAGTAGGCAATTAAAAGGAGATATTTTCTCAATTTTTGTTATAGCTATTGCAGCCGCTGAAGCAGCTATCGGATCAGCTATTGTTTCGTCAATTTATCGTAACAGAAAATCGATTCGTATCAATCAATCGACTTTGTTGAATAAATAAAATAGTATTTCAAAATCAGAATATTCATAAATTCGAATTAGCATCTATAATACGTCCTAACCTCGATCATATTGGCGAAAACGTAAAAAATCAAAGTATCTTTGTTCCCTCTTATCAGTTGATCCAGAAATGGATTGATTCCAAAATTCTGGTAAATCGTTGATTGATCCGGTGTTTCAATATATGATTCATTTCCAAAATTACTAGATCGAAAATTTATGAATTCAGAAATTGATAGATTCAATGTCACATTCAGTAAAGATTTATGATACATGTATAGGGTGTACTCAATGTGTCCGAGCATGTCCCACGGATGTATTAGAAATGATACCTTGGGACGGATGTAAAGCTAAACAAATTGCTTCTGCTCCAAGAACGGAGGATTGTGTTGGTTGTAAGAGATGTGAATCCGCCTGTCCAACGGATTTCTTGAGTGTTCGAGTTTATTTATGGCATGAAACAACTCGAAGCATGGGTCTAGCTTATTGATATTGATACGTTTCCCAAAACCCCACTTGAATCTATTTTGAATACATTTTTTTTACTTACTGATTACCGACAAAAACCCGTACTCGAAAAAAAAAAAATTAAGAATATATATTCTATTTTTCGAGAACGGTTTTGTCTGGTTCGAGTGTATCTTGCCTTTACCACGAACTTTTTTCCTTGGTTAACAATAATTGTAGTTTTTCCGATAGCCACGGGTTTTTTCATTTTCTTTCTCCCTCATAGAGGAAATAAGGTGACTAGGGGGTATACTATATATATATGCGTGCTAGAACTCCTTCTAACGACCTATGCCTTCTGTTATCATTTCGAATTGGACGATCCATTAATACAACTCGCAGAGGATTATAAATGGATCAATTTTTTTGGTTTTTACTGGAGATTGGGAATAGATGGACTTTCCCTAGGACCCATTTTATTGACGGGATTTATCACCACTTTAGCTACGTTAGCCGCTTGGCCAGTTACTCGGAATTCCCGATTATTCTATTTCCTGATGTTAGCAATGTATAGCGGTCAAATAGGATCATTTGCTTCTCGTGACCTTTTACTTTTTTTCATCATGTGGGAATTCGAATTAATTCCTGTTTATCTACTTCTATCAGCATGGGGTGGAAAGAAACGTCTTTATTCAGCTACAAAGTTTATTTTGTACACTGCAGGGGGTTCCGTTTTTCTATTAATAGGAGTTTTGGGTATCGGTTTATATGGTTCCAATGAACCAACATTAAATTTGGAAATATTAGCTAATCGATCGTATCCCGTGGCACTGGAAATACTATTCTATATTGGATTTCTTATTGCTTTTGCTGTCAAATCACCGATTATACCCTTACATACATGGTTACCAGACACCCATGGGGAGGCCCATTACAGTACTTGTATGCTTCTGGCCGGAATCTTATTAAAAATGGGAGCATATGGCTTGGTTCGGATCAATATGGAACTATTACCGCACGCTCATTCTCTATTTTCTCCCTGGTTAATTATAGTAGGTACAATGCAAATAATTTATGCAGCTTTAACATCTCCTGGCCAACGCAATTTAAAAAAAAGAATCGCCTATTCCTCTGTATCTCATATGGGTTTCATAATTATAGGAATTGGCTCGATAACTGATACAGGACTCAGCGGAGCCATTTTACAAATAATTTCTCATGGGTTTATTAGCGCTGCACTTTTTTTCTTAGCAGGAACGAGTTATGATAGAATACGCCATGGTTATCTCGACGAAATGGGCGGGCTGGCTATACCAATTCCAAAGATATTCACGCTATTTAGTATCTTATCAATGGCTTCCCTTGCATTACCGGGCATGAGTGGTTTTGTTGCGGAATTGATAGTATTTTTTGGAATAATTACTAGCCAAAAATATCTTTTAATAGCAAAAATACTGATTACTTTTGTAATGGCAATTGGAATGATATTAACTCCTATTTATCCATTATCTATGTTACGGCAAATGTTTTATGGGTACAAGCTATTTAATGGCGTAAACTCTTATTTTTTTGATTCTGGACCACGGGAATTATTTGTTTTGATCTCTATTCTTCTACCCGTACTTGGTATTGGTATTTATCCGGATTTCGTTCTGTCACTATCAGTGGACAAGGTCGAAGCTATTCTATCTAATTTTTTTATAGAGAATTTTCATGAATAAAAAAAGAAAAAATAAATTTGAATTGTAACCAAACCCCTTTGGCGTTTGTGAGAACCTTTTGAATCACTCCACTACTTGATTCAAAAGGTTCTCGGCGGTTTCCACTCAGTTTCGTTTATATATATGCGCTGTCCTATGTTTGTCTTCATCAGGCCCTTTCTTTTCTTCAATTTCCAATTCAATTAGATGTGAATTGTTAATTAAATGAACCATAACTATGTAACCCTATTCCTAATAGATTGACCCCGAAATAACATATCCAAATTATAACAAAGCCCATAGAAGCCACAATTGCGGAATTAAAACCTTCCGATTTTTTATTTGTTCGAGTATGGAAATAAATCCCGAATATAGTCCAAGTAATAAATGCCCAAGTTTCCTTTGGATCCCAATTCCAATATGATCCCCATGCCTCATTAGCCCATACTGCGCCTGAAAGAATACCTATGGTTAAACAGATAAATCCTAGACTAATAATATGATAACTCCAATGATCCAATTGTTGAATCAATTGATACCTGTAATAATTTCTAGCAGAAAAAAAATAAGTATTTAGTAAAACATTGGTTTTTGCATTCATGTATTGTATTTCACCGAAGGAAAATGACTCAGTTACAGTTCCATTTAATAATTTATTGCTTTTACCAAAAATCCTTATCACTTTTCGAAATGTAATGACTAGAAGAGCTGTGGATAATAATGATCCGCATAAAAGAGCTGCATAGCCGAATACCATCATACTTACGTGCATCATTAACCACTGAACTTGTAGAGCGGGCACTAATATTCCGGATTGATGCATTTTGGTTAACAAACACGAAGTTGCAAAGCCTTGGGTAAAAATAGCACTTGGCGCGGTTATTGCGCTTAAATGATTTTTATGTTTTAAAATCCTATGAATAATGGAGAAACTCCATGACAGAAAGATTAATGATTCATATAAATCACTTAATGGGAAATGCCCCGAATAAATCCAACGAATTACTAATAATCCTGTTAGACAGAAAAGGGTAGCTATCATCCCCTTTTCTGATGAATCATATAGTCCTACGATTTCATCGACTAATAAGGTTATTAAATGAATTGTAATTCCAATTAAAATGACCGAAAATGATATATGAGTTAATATATGTTCTAAAGTTGAAAATATCATAAATAAAAAATGAAATTAAAAGTAAAAAGTGAAAGTCTCTCGAGTATACGGAATGGAAATCGGAAATTCAATTCATTATAGGGCTTTTCTATATCTTTTAGAAGATGTTATGCCGCCACTCGGATTCGAACCGAGATGCTCTAGCACTGCTTCCTAAGAGCAGCGTGTCTACCGATTTCACCATAGCGGCTTGCTAGAAATAATAATAACTTATTTTTATTTAATCGTCGAGATTGAAAGAGAAAGTTTCAATGAAATACTTTTTATTTTTAGGAAGCATTCAATTGATGAATAAAAACCTGTTTCAATCTCTATTGAAACAGTCTCTTTTTTATCGTTTTATTTAGTTATTTAAGGTTTCAGTTTTATTTAACTTAACAATAACGTATTCTTTTTCTTTTTTATGGATCACGATCACAATTTAAGCATAATATCCAATAATTCAAAAAATTTTATTTAATTTGCATAACTTTTGTCTTGTGATAATCGTTAGGTTTTTTTCAGTATGAATTTGTCTTAGGGTTTATCAAACCAATTAGGTATTGAGCTAGACATATTATATAAAAGAATTTCGATTTCTATTGTCCTACTTCAAAAATTTATTTCTAAATCCGAATTCTAAAAATCGATATTTTTAGATTGATCCTCCCTTTCAAACATAGGATTTTTTTATTACTTATAAATTGCATACTATTCGTATAGAAATTAGAAATACGCCGAAATGGCGAAAGACGCTTTTCTCATTCTCACTTGGAGTGATGATTCAGAAAGTTAAAAAAAAGTATAACTAAAAATTAGTTTCAACAACTCATTGCTTTTGTCTAAAGATTTCAATTTATGCTATAGAATAGCATAAATTGAAATAGAAAAGGAGAAATATAAAAGAAAAAAAAAAAAGAAAAGACAAAACAAAACCTTTATTATTGTCTTATTTATAAGTGGGTGGGTGATGGGGAAATTAAGAATCCCCATCCCGGGAATGAAAAGCGTATTCAAATACAAATAAAGGCAAAACTCTCAATTTTTTATTCTTTTTTTTTTTTTTTTTTTCAAATAAAAAAAAAGTACCAATTCAGTAGCCAAATCTATTGGTTCAAAACAGTAGGGAATTGAAATCATTATTTATTACTTACTTTTTCTATTTCTATTTTTTTTTACTTCTATTTTTCTATTCTATATTAAAAAGTTGAATCGAAATTCGAAACTAAATTGGCTCGTTTTTGGAGTCGGGTGGATGCAGATTCCAATTATTCCAACGTTTTATTAATTATTTGTCGTACAAAAAACTTTTTGAATTCCCGGTCGAAAGGGATTTCGCTAACGAAAAAGCTTTCAGCGCCGCCCAATACCCCCCTTTTTTCCAAATATTTTTACGAATACGTTTTTTTAATATAGAACTACGTTTTTTTGGAACTGCCATTCAAAAAATAAAAAGTTATTCATTGCAAAAATTGGATGTGAAAGACATCTATTGTTTAAAACAAATCTTTTTTTTTTTTTTTCAATTCCTATTCCATACAATATCTGAGGCAAAATAATTTGTATTTCGGAGTTATTTGTGATACCTTTCTATCTCTGTCTCTTTTTGGGATGTTACATTTGTACATAAAAAATACATATCGAACAAGCTTAAGAACCCTTACCTACCTAATAAAAAACTTGAATCTTTTTCTTTTTTCTTTTCTAGTAATTGGTTATTAAATGCCATTTATTAGAATAGAACGTAATCAATCAGTCCCGAATTAAACCCGTTAATTATTCTGAATAAACAAACAAAAATACCTAGTTCTTTTTTTATTAGGCAAAGTTATGGGACATCCGATGATTGATATCAAAATAAAGTACTTCTTTTTTTTGTCCAATTTTTTAGTCTTGATATATGTCCATAAATTTTTGGAATAGGGAATAATAATGGAAATTGGAATTTGCTGCTACGTTTTCCTAAAAATCTTACTTAGTATAAACTTAGTATAAAATGTATAAAATAATTCGTTATTTTTAACTTTGAAAATTTTTGAAGTAGTTGAGAAAGGTTCAAACTAACTACGAATAGAAAATCCCATTTTAGTTTCAGTTGCTTTTTTAATACTTTAGTAATCTCTTTTAAAAGAGATAAGAACCGGTGAATCAGAAACAATTAATTAAGAATAAAAAAATTATTATTTTTATGGAACATACATATCAATATTCTTGGATCATACCTTTCGTTCCGCTTCCAGTTCCTATGTTAATAGGAGTGGGACTTTTACTTTTTCCAACGGCAACAAAAAATCTTCGCCGTATTTGGGCTTTTCCTAGTATTTTTTTGTTAAGTATAGTTATGATTTTTTCGGTCGATGTATCTATTCAGCAAATAAATAGGAGTTCTATCTATCAATACATATGGTCTTTGACCATCAATAATGATTTTTCTTTCGAGTTCGGACACTTTATTGATCCGCTTACTTCTATTATGTCAATATTAATCACCACAGTTGGAATTCTGGTTCTTTTTTATAGCGACAATTATATGTCTCATGATCAAGGATATTTGAGATTTTTTGCCTATATGAGTTTTTTCAATACTTCAATGTTGGGATTAGTTACAAGTTCGAATTTGATACAAATTTATATTTTTTGGGAATTGGTTGGGATGTGTTCTTATCTATTAATAGGGTTTTGGTTCACACGACCTAGTGCGGCAAGTGCTTGTCAAAAAGCCTTTGTAACTAATCGTGTAGGGGATTTTGGTTTATTATTAGGAATCTTAGGTCTTTATTGGACAACGGGTAGTTTCGAATTTCGGGATTTGTTCGAAATATTCAATAACTTGATTTATAATAAGGAGGTTAACTTTTTATTTGTTACTTTGTGTGCCTTTCTATTATTTGGCGGCGCAGTTGCTAAATCCGCACAATTTCCCCTTCATGTATGGTTACCTGATGCCATGGAGGGTCCTACTCCTATTTCGGCTCTTATCCACGCCGCTACTATGGTAGCAGCGGGAATTTTTCTTGTAGCTCGTCTTCTTCCACTTTTCATAGCGATACCATACATAATGAATCTAATATCTTTTATAGGTATAATAACAGTATTATTAGGAGCCACTTTAGCTCTTGCTCAAAAAGATATTAAGAAAGGTTTAGCCTATTCTACAATGTCTCAATTGGGTTATATGATGTTAGCTCTAGGTATGGGGTCTTATCGAGCCGCTTTATTTCATTTGATTACCCATGCTTATTCGAAAGCCTTGTTGTTTTTAGGATCCGGATCAATTATTCATTCAATGGAAGCTCTTGTTGGATACGCTCCAGATAAAAGCCAGAATATGGCTCTTATGGGCGGGTTAAGAAAGCACGTGCCAATTACAAAAACTGCTTTTTTATTAGGTACACTTTCTCTTTGTGGTATTCCACCTCTTGCTTGTTTTTGGTCCAAAGATGAAATTCTTAATGATAGTTGGTTATATTCACCGATTTTCGCAATAATTGCTTCTTTCACAGCCGGATTAACTGCATTTTATATGTTTCGGATTTATTTACTTACTTTTGAAGGACATTTAAACGTTCGTTTTCAAAATTACAGTGGCAAAAAAGGAAATTCCTTCTATTCAATATCTCTATGGGGTAAAGAAGAGCCAAAATCAATTAAAAAAAGTTTTCCTTTAGTTGCTTTATTAAAAAAAAATAATAATGAAAGGGAAAGGACTTCTTTTTTTTCGAAGAAAACATACCGAATGGATACTCATGTAACAAAAATGCCTTTTCTTACTATTTTTCCTTTTGGTCCTACAAAGACTTTTTTTTATCCCCATGAATCGGACAATACTATGCTATTCTCTATGCTTATATTAGTCTTATTTCCTTTGTTTGTTGGAGCCATAGGAATTCCCTTTAATCAAGAAGGAAACAATTTGGATATCTTAGCAAAATTGTTAACTCCGTCTATAAATCTTTTACATCAAAATTCAAATCATTTTTTTGATTGGTATGAATTTTTGCCAAATGCAACTTTTTCAGTTAGTATAACGTTTTTTGGAATATTTATAGCGGCTTTTTTATATAAACCTTTTTATTCATCTTTCCAAAACTGGAATGGACTTAATTTATTTACTAAAAGAGTCAATAAGAGTCAAAGGGTTTTGGGAGATAAAATTATCAAT